GATAGGAAATACCTATCTGAAATTGTTTTTTTTTTAGTCCGGTTACGAGGTCTAAATAGTAGGTATGAATCATAGTTCAAATATTTCTTTTCTTGATCTATTCTATCTATTCCGTGTTCCAGATATTCAAATAAATATCCGACGGGGTAGAATCATCTTGATAGAGATGACAGGACCATTCTCTGTATTATCAATAGGATCAATTATGACAAGTCACACACTCATATTCCGGAAATACCGAAACAAAGAAATTCCACAGTCGAACTACCAGAACGGTCTATAAATCCGAGTTTTAAATCATTTTTTTTATTGAAAAACTAAGGCTTCATAGTTCTTATGAACCTAACTCATTGAAATTCCATCCAGTAAAACGGAAGAATTATAAATTTCCAAAATAATAGATAGGAATATCGCAAATAGAGCCATTGCGACTCCCATAAGTGGTGTAGTTCCCCAGCCCGGAGCTACTTTACCATATTCCGAATTCAATGGTTTCAATAAATTCCCTACGGCAGTTTGTCTTGGCCTAGATCTAGAACTACCCTCAACGGTTTGTGTAGCCATAAATCCTATTTAATCATTGGTTGAGATCTGTTGACTTTGTATACCATTCCGTTGTAAATAAACTATCTTATCGTGGATCCGTTATGATCTTGAAATTCTCTAAAAATGGAAACAGCAACCCTAGTCGCCATCTTCATATCTGGTTTACTTGTAAGCTTTACGGGGTACGCCTTATATACTGCTTTTGGGCAACCCTCTCAACAATTAAGAGATCCATTCGAAGAACACGGGGACTAGACTAGTTGAAGTAATGAGCCGCCCGATATGGGAGGCTCATTACTTCAGTTGATATAATGAAAAATCATTTCATTTTTTAGTCGGAACCTTAGGTGGTTCTCGAAAAAAGATAGCGAAAAAAATTATCCCTAAAGTCGAGACTAAAAGGAAGGTATAAACCAATGCTTCCATAGATTCGATCGTGGTTTACAATTATAGCTTTCACACCTATTCGTTTGAGTGGGGTTGTTTATCATACCATATAAAAAAGGGAAAGAATCAAAGAAAAGAAGGTGATTCAAGTCAATATTTCTCGAGTACCCTATTCAAATAAAAAAAAAAATAGAGGCGAAAGATACCAGAGCAATCTTGTATCAAACTACTTGTCTCCTTGTAGTTGGGTCTCCAAGTTTTTGGAATGCTCCAAATTCCACTTGAGCATCCAAATCTGGATCAATACCAGCAAAAACATCTCTGAACAAGGTTCTAGCGCCATGCCAAATGTGTCCGAAAAAGAAGAGCAAAGCAAACGAAGTATGCCCAAAAGTGAACCAACCCCTTGGACTACTACGAAAAACACCATCGGATTTCAAAGTAGCCCGGTCTAATTCAAAAATTTCCCCTAATTGTGCACGTCTAGCATATTTTTTCACAGTAGCAGGATCACTATAACTGACTCCATTGAGTTCGCCACCATAGAACTCAACAGTTACACCTACTTGTTCAACACTATACTTTGATTCTGCTCTTCGAAAAGGAACATCCGCCCTCACAATTCCGTCTCCATCTACCAAAACTACTGGGAATGTTTCAAAAAAAGTAGGCATACGACGTACAAAAAGCTCGCGCCCTTCTTTATCTCTAAAGACGGGGTGACCTAACCATCCAACAGCTATTCCATCCCCACTGTCCATTGAGCCCGCTCTGAATAATCCCCCTTTTGCCGGATTATTACCAATGTAATCATAAAAAGCTAATTTTTCGGGAATTTTAGACCAAGCTTCCGATAAACTCAGATTTTCGGCTAGTCCGGCACCAACTCTTCGATATATTTCTTGCTGGAAGTATCCCTGATCCCACTGATAACGAGTGGGACCAAATAACTCGATTGGGGTAGTTGCTGAACCATACCACATAGTTCCAGCAACAACAAAAGCTGCAAAAAAAACAGCAGCGATACTACTAGAAAGTACAGTTTCAATATTGCCCATACGTAATCCTTTGTATAGACGTTGAGGCGGACGGACACTAAGATGGAATAGGCCCGCTAATATGCCCAGTGTACCTGCTGCAATATGATGAGAAGCGATTCCTCCCGGAATAAAAGGATCAAAACCTTCCGCGCCCCACGCTGGACTTACAGATTGTACTTTTCCAGTTAGTCCATAAGGATCGGACACCCATATTCCAGGACCATATAAACCTGTTACATGAAATGCGCCAAAGCCAAAGCAAGCCACTCCTGAGAGAAATAAATGAATTCCAAAGATCTTGGGCAAATCCAAAGAGGGTTTTCCCGTACGTTCATCACAGAATATTTCTAGGTCCCAATACACCCAATGCCATATGGCCGCCAAAAAGCACAAGCCAGAAAACACAATATGTGCACCTGCTACGCCTTCATAACTCCAAATACCTGAATTCGTTACAGTTCCTCCTGAAATACTCCAACCACCCCACGAATTGGTTATTCCTAAACGAGTCATGAAGGGTATAACGAACATACCTTGTCTCCACATTGGATCAAGAACGGGGTCAGAGGGATCAAAAACCGCTAATTCGTATAGAGCCATAGAACCTGCCCAACCAGAAACTAGAGCCGTATGCATTATATGGACAGAAAGCAATCGACCGGGATCATTCAATACGACAGTATGAACACGATACCAAGGCAAACCCATAAATACCCCTTTATCAAAGAAAAATAGATACTATGTAACTTTATCGCATTGGAATATACTATGTACTTTTGAGTGGATTCTGTATGAGAAAAGGTTACTATTTATTCTATTCCGTTAAAAATAACGGAGGAATTCTGTTCGTAAGAACAAAGAGAAGCAGATCTATTCTATACCCGATAAGTACCAATACGCAATGGGAGCATCGGTCCCATTGCGTGGGAACGAATGGATGGATACTTGTTTATTATTAGAACGATCGATCCTTTCATTAAAATTTGTATTTATTCATTCTCTCTTTCTCTAAAAACCTTCCCATTTATGTATAAACTAGTAAAATAAACAGAAAAAAATGATGAAAACAATAAACTCATTCTTACGTTTCCATATTAAAGTGAAATATAGTACTTAATTTTTTCTTTAATTTAATGCCCATTGGTGTTCCAAAAGTACCTTTTCGGAGTCCTGGGGAGGAAGATGCAGTTTGGGTTGACGTATAGTGCGACTTGTCAAACATATTGGGTCATATGGGATTTACCCGTTTTCTCCCCCGATCGAGATATCTTTAGTTTCGCCCAAGAAATATTGTATTGATTGGTTCTTCAATCATTCGGAACGTGAAGTGAAATTGGATCAATTTCTATTGAGGATCAATATTATCAATTAGAATATCAATTAGAAGAATTTATGGTTGACTTGGACTAATAAAATCAAATATTCAAGCTCTGTTCAGAAAATACCAAACAAATTGGTAATAGTAATATATGTACAATTACCGCTTGTAGCATAGACGATTCTTAATATTTATATTTAATTAAATTATAGGGGTGATCTCAAACTGACATGCCAACCAATATGATGAATACATCGAATAGTTTGGGAGAGGCATAAAACGAATTTTAAAAAGCCGTAGCAAAAAGAAATGGTACTGAGATTCTTTGTCCTATATATGCAAACAGAATTCGGATAGATCTTTCCCCGGAGTAGAACATGAACCTAAAAAAATGGAAAGGACCCATTCAGGAACAAGAAAATGGCATCGTGATTTGAATCTTGACGAAACAATACATCAATGAAAAGTTAATAAAAAAAATGAAGTTCAGTAAATTCTTTTGGGAACCAAAACTTATGTTTTTTTTTGAAAAATAGAAGAAAAAATCCCTTTATTTTCATTAGAAAAACGGAAATCTGTTAAAAAAAAGAGATAGGATTGGAATCGACACATTGATTCTTTTTTCACAATTTTTTTGAACTGTATGCATCCAAAGATGCGCATACGGTTCAAAAGGGATACAATTTTGTCCTAATCAACCGACTTTATCGAGAAAGATTACTTTTTTTAGGCCAAGAAGTTGATAGTGAGATCTCAAATCAACTTGTTGGTCTCATGGTATATCTCAGTATAGAAGATGATACTAGGGATCTTTATTTGTTTATAAACTCCCCCGGCGGATGGGTAATACCAGGAATAGCCATTTATGATACTATGCAATTTGTTTCGCCCGATGTGCATACAATTTGCATGGGATTAGCCGCTTCAATGGGATCTTTCATTCTGGTCGGAGGAGAAATTACCAAACGTATAGCATTCCCTCATGCTTAGCGCTAACGAGTTTTTATTTGAAAAAAAAAAGAAGAAGACTATGCCTTCGCCATATCGAATGTGAATAATATGAAAAATAGATAATAATAGCATGGCACTTCGAGTTCGATATAAAGAAACTAGTATTATTTTTCCTAACATGAGATTTTGTATCGAGATAGTAGTATGAAACACAAAGGTTATTTCAATTTGATCTTATGTGTCAGGAGTACATTTCAGCATCACAAACCATTTTTCTTCCACACCAGAAGTCTCTTTATGATATTTACGTTACGAAAGAAAGAGTACGAAAATGAAAAAAAAAAGAAACTTTGGGATTACTAAATCACAGACGAGATAAATATAGAAAGCAACAGAACCATCATAGTATTTTTTGACTCCTACAATACGAAAGGAAGGGTGGTAAATGGATCATTCAACGATCTGGATCGGATGGATTCCTTTTTTTTCTTCGAGAGAATCCAAATTGAAGAGAAGTGAGGAAGAAATGGCATTACAGAGCCGTATGCAATGCACAAAAGATGCCTGTACGGCTGTTCCATTCTATTTGTTTTTTTTTTTCTTCTTATTTTTTTTCCATTACTTTAGCCTAATCCTGCAAGATAGAAGAACCGTTCATACATGATGTTATATCAATATTATCAGGGTCATGATTCACCAACCTGCTAGTTCTTTTTATGAGGCGCAAGCGGGGGAATTTATCCTGGAAGCGGAAGAACTACTGAAACTTCGCGAAACCCTCACAAAGGTTTATGTACAAAGAACGGGCAACCCTTTATGGGTTATATCCGAAGACATGGAAAGGGATGTTTTTATGTCAGCAACAGAAGCCCAAGCTCATGGTATTGTTGATCTTGTAGCGGTCTAAAATGAAAATACTGGAGATTTCGTGTAAATACATGATTCCGTTTCAAATCATAATTCGAATTTTTCGTGATTTGATATTGAATGGAAATAATTCATAATCATCAATCATCAGGTTAAGATCGATCTAAACCAACCTATTTTATTATATATATGTATGATATGCCGACAATTAAACAACTTATTAGAAACACAAGACAGCCAATAAGAAAAATCACGAAATCCCCCGCACTTCGAGGATGTCCTCAGCGTCGGGGAACATGTACTAGGGTGTATGTGCGACTCGTTTAGATCATGAGTTCGAACAAACGAAACAATTTTTCCAGTACCAATCACCAATAGGATAGATAGAGTAGAAAAAGCCATTTTTACTATCTAAAAATGAAGATCTATCATATACCTATATTTTTTGTGTATGAAATTTATGGTTTCCGTTGGTGCAAATCCAATCACCTCAATTTGAGATGAAAAGAAATTCCCCATTGGTAGCAAATAGTTATCCATTAAGCGGAGGAAATAGTACTACAAGAAGCAAAGAGGTTATGTTCTCTTTCTTGAAAGAACGGACTAACAAGGTCAGCTACCTAGCCAACTTTCATAATTAAATGCCGTCACTGTATGGATAGCCTTTTTTGTTTTGTGAAAAAATCTATTACTGTATAATTGATTGGTAGAGCCAAAGAGAGTGAACTATACAAGTTTACAATAACATTTGATTAAATGAAAGAGGAGGCTCCGGTGTATAGAGAGGACCTCACCGTTTATGAAATAACCATAGAAACGATGGAACCCACTATTTTTTGCTTTTATTTATTTAATATCGTTAGAATTTCTTATTTCTAGGTATTTTACCTGGAAGGATTCAAAATCGTGGTTGGGAAGGTCATAGTAGCAAAAGCCATTGGAATTTATATTTTATATATCGGAATAATCCGTTTTGTTATTAATCAACGGGGGGATAAAAGGATGACTGAAAGAAGAGAAATCAATTAGTTATTCATTCATTAAAGTTTAATTTGATTCAATGACCAGAGTTAGACGAGGATATATAGCTCGGAGACGTCGAATAAAAATTCGTTTATTTGCATCAACCTTTATAGGGGCACATTCAAGACTTACTCGAACCATTACTCAACAGAAAATGAGAGCTTTGGTTTCCTCTCATCGAGATAGGGGCAGGCAAAAGAGGGACTTTCGTCGTTTGTGGATCGCTCGGATAAATGCAGCGGCTCGTGAGAAAGGGGTATTCCGTAGTTATAGTAGATTAATACACAATCTGTACAAGAAGCAATTACTTCTTAATCGTAAAATACTTGCGCAAATAGCTATATCAAATAAGAATTGTCTTTACATGATTTCCAATAAAATTATGAAATAAAAAACACTCTAAAGTCATATATAGGAATGATTGAAACAGAATTGCATTCCCCGGAGAATGGACTCCGGGAAGATAGAATAAAAAAATAAAGATAAGATAAGTAGTAGAAATGAACGAACATCTTTCAAAAAAGATTTATTGTTTCTTATAACACAACAATCAAATCCGGATTTGAGGCTTTTCGAACAAAACATCAATCTGAGCTTGAATTCCGATTGAAGTTTTGAATGAATGGAAGAATATATCTATTTATTTCTGGTTCTAGGACCGGTAGTTCTAGGGATTGACTCGGCTCTCTCAAACTGTTTTTCGTCATTAAGAAAAGGTAACAAAGATAAAATACGAGCTTGTTTTATAGCAATAGTAATTAATCGTTGTTGTTTCAAGGTCAATCTATTCACCCGTCTAGATAATATTTTTCCTTGTTCACTAATAAATCGACTAATTAAACTCATGTTTCTATAATCAATTCGATCCCCCGATTCCATTGGGGGAAAACGTCTACGAAAAGATCGCTTGGATTTACGAAATGGTTGCTTGGATTTATCCATGGTTTATTCCTTATCTCTAAAATTCTATTTCTTTATTCATTTCAGATCCGACCGAAATAGGTTTTTTTGTATATTATATATTTTGATATTATATATATATGTTTATGTTAAGTTCTTCCTTTTCCTGCCCCTTTAAAAGATCAAACACACGTTCGATTTATTTCTTTATTTCCCCATGAATCGTATGCTTGTGACAATATCGACAAAATTTTCTCAAATCTAATCGACTGGGTGTATTGTGCCGATTCTTTTGAGTAATATATCTAGAAATGCCTGGCGATTCCTTTTCCTTATTGACACCATTTTGGACACAACTGGTACATTCCAAAATAACTCTAACTCGGATATCTTTACCTTTAGCCATAAACCCCCTTTGCATTTTTGTTTGATCAACTTAACTCTTTTGTTTTCGACCCGAACTTAAGAAGACGAAAAGAACAAAAAAGAAAAAAATAAATATCAATAGAAGTTACTAATTAGATCTAAATATTTTGTTGTAATTATAATTAATAGAATATTATTCTATATAGTAATAATGTAAGTAATACAATTTTTTTCTAACTATCAATTATTCCTATCCTAATCCCAGTATTTCATTTCAGTACCTTTTTTTTTATGCTATGATTTCATGGAGCTTTTTTTTACCCTAGACTGGACCCCCTTTCTATTTCTGTTCTCCAAAACGGGATCTTAGATCCACCGGATATTTGCTGAGGTTCAATATACTTTTTCTTTCCTTCCTATCCTAAAGAACTGAAAAAAAAGGGAATGACAAAGCATCTGGGAATAAACGATTAATTTCTATCAATAGACCCGCTAAAGACCCAAACCATAGAGTAGTTAGCACAGGCGCTGTGGAAAGATATGTTTTTATATCTCGCATTGAAAATCCTCCTTCTTTATTTTTATTGTAATACATATATGGTCAGATGCTGTAGTTCAAGATCATTTGTATTTTTTTGTTTTGTATTTTTTTGTACGGAATTCCTAACAAAAATGGATATGTACAATGAACAGTAGATAAGATTTTCCTACCCCTGCCCCTAAAAAAGAGACCCTCTTCTTCCTAAGCAAAATAGTCATCTTTTTTATACGTTAGGTTTCAGATGTATATAATTCTTTTATTATATGAAACCAAAAAGAAGAAATGATAAGAAAATTGTATATGGATCGAGGAAAAAAAAATGATGTGGAAAACAAGACATGGATTTTGTACAATGACACTGTACAAAATTTTTTTTAAAAGGGATGTAGCGCAGCTTGGTAGCGCGTTTGTTTTGGGTACAAAATGTCACGGGTTCAAATCCTGTCATCCCTACCTATTACTTCTCCTATGGGCGGTAACGAGGGATTAATTGACTGGGATCTGAGTGAGATCAATTAAATAAAATTGGACATAATCTTTCATTTTTGCATACCAATGTATACAAGACGCATTGGGGGTACAAAAATGAGAAAATCCTTTTCTTTACAATACAATCGTATCTCCTGTCATAAAAAAGCGCTCTTAGTTCAGTTCGGTAGAACGCGGGTCTCCAAAACCCGATGTCGTAGGTTCAAATCCTACAGAGCGTGATTCCGTTTATGTTATTTCGAATCACAATAAAAAAAACTTAACAAAACACAGTTGAATAACATTTTTTTTTGATTGACCTCCTTGCAGGAGGTCAATCAAAAAAAATGTTATTCAATCAAAGGTCCAACTGATCACCGCGTCTGTATTGTAAATATGCAGTTACAAATAATCCTGCTAAAGTAATAGGAATTAGACCTAAGACGATTCCAAATAGAAGAACTTCAATCATTTCGATTTGTTTGAGGAGATAAAAAGAAAGGTAAGATCTATCCCTAAATATTAATCTGAAAAATCCATGAATCTCAATGACCAAGAATTAACAATTGACACGGGAAAGGACCGTAGAATACCTGAAGGAGAGATTTTTATGAATTTGTTCATTCAATTCATTTCAAATAAGTCGTATCTTGTTCAAACCAATCAATAGAGCTGGGGTTATAGTTGAAGCAGCCAATAGAAAACCGAAATAACTCGTTATAGTAAGCATGAAAGAGCTAAATTAGATATCTTTTTTTGATACATATGTTGATAAAACACTTACCTAAGTTTCCATTTTTTCAGATACGACGGTAAGAAAAAATCAATTGACAGAATTAGTTTAGTTCTAAGTGAAAATTCTTGATTCATCAGTCATTATAGATAGCACTAAAAAAAAGTAGAATTACAAATTACATAAGTAGAAAAAAATTTACATAAGTAGAAAAAAATGGATTTATACGCTGTAACATCGACCAATCCTGTGAATGAATAGATTCATTGTGCAATTTAATAAAGTAATTTCATAAAGTAAAAGTAATAATAATTATTCCGTGTCGTATAATTTCATTCAAAAAGAAAATTCTATTTAAGTAATTCTGGAATAAAAGAATTAGATTTGAAAATAACTTCAATTTTTCTCATTTCTCGTACTGAATTTTCCATTTTTTCATTTTATACTTACTTTAAACCATTGAATTCAGTAATAGGTTGGGTAATTGTCCATAATATCTCAAATCAGAAGAAAAAAAGGATCGGGGGTTTATCGAAAAACCTTTATTTTTCTTTTTTATTTCGAGTCCAACTCGATTCGAAGAAAAACAACTTTCCTTATCCTTTTAGATTCTATTCTATATTCTGTTTTTCCATATCAAGAAGTTCCATCTTGTAGTTCGGACAAGAACAAGAAAGAACCCTTGTTTTGGATCTAATGTAACAATGGTTGCATTGCAAATATTGTTACATTAGATCCAACTATGTTCTGTTTCTTTCATCAAATACTATCTACTATAATCAATCTATTTCTATTATAGTATAGTAATAGTATATTTTTTGTACGACCAATCAATTACTTGAAATAAATGAAAGTATTCG